CTTTCCAAAAAAGACTAATACACCGAAAACTACACTTAGATTTATTGGATTTGTTGCTAAAATATCGGTATTAAATCCGAAACTCCCGGCGGATGGCCAGTGACCCAAGTAAACGAAAGAATCGGTTAAATTTTTCATATAATTTCCTCTTCTAGCTAAACTATAAAAAAAGAACTCTGTCCTTTTTTTTTATTCTTTTTATTTTCAATAAAAAGAAATTTGAATTTAATAATTTAATTTACCTATTTGGATATTTGTAAACAGAATAAAAAACCTATTCTATTTACAAACGTATTTTCCAAAATTTTTAATTTTCAATAATAATAATGAGACTTATTAGAATTAAGCTAGAATTTGAGACCAAGTTTTCTGTCAAGTTCAAAAAACCTCCCTTTTTCGCAACACTCCTTAAAAAAAAGTTTCTATTAAACTAAACGAATAAGGGGAAGGAAGAAAACGAATCGATGTGCTAATTCCCCATCCTCAAATTAGTCCTTCCCAAGGATTGTTGTCTCAATTAATAATTGTAGGAGTTAAATCTTGATAGAATTAAAAAAACTACAAAAAAAAAATACAGAATTTTGTGATTTCTGGGATTAAACAAAAGGATTCGCAAATAAAAGCGCTAATGCTACAACCAGGCCATAAATTGTTAAAGCTTCCATAAAAGCCAAACTAAGCAATAAAGTACCTCGGATTTTTCCTTCTGCCTCAGGTTGTCTCGCGATACCTTCGACAGCTTGACCTGCAGCTGTACCTTGACCAACTCCAGGTCCAATAGAAGCAAGCCCAACAGCCAACCCAGCAGCAATAACCGAAGCAGCAGAAACCAGTGGATTCATGATAAGTTCCTCACACCAAAATAAAGAAATAGTTAATGATACAATCATCCAATGACTTAGGACGGAATTCTAATTAAGTAATCGCTAAGATTCATCCAGCCAAAATAACCAAAAACTCGAATTGAAATAATACAATTAGTGAATCATAAGAATTACTTTGATAGTAGATCCTATCCACGGGATTTTTTTAAATCCATAATATATATACGACTTTTTTATGCCATTTATTTTTTGTGAACCCTTCTTTGAATTCTTCGTTCTTTTTTTTATCGTTTTTTCAGCCAATTCACAGATAAAAAGGAAGAACTTCTAAGCAAATCCCTATCTCAATAGAAATTCACAAAAGCAGTAGAGCAGAGAGCAGATTCAACTTATATAGATCTTTAACTCATATATACCTAGGCAATATCAAATATCACATATACAAGTTTTTCTTACATAACGTAAACTAACTATTCTATAATTGGACTAACCTAAAAAAGAATATAAAAAAATCATTAATGATGACCTTCCATAGATTCACCTATATAAGCCGCAGCTAAAGTGGCAAAAATGAGAGCTTGAATCCCGCTTGTAAATAATCCAAGGAACATGACAGGTATAGGAACCACTAAAGGTACTAAAGAAACAAGAACAACAACGACTAATTCATCGGCTAATATATTTCCGAAAAGTCGAAAACTAAGTGATAGGGGTTTTGTAAAATCTTCTAAGATGTTAATGGGTAAAAGAATTGGGGTTGGTTGAATGTATTTACTGAAATACCCTAATCCTTTTTTGCTAAGCCCCGCATAAAAATAGGCTGCTGATGTGAGTAAAGCTAAAGCAACCGTCGTATTTATATCATTCGTTGGTGCTGCTAACTCCCCTTGAGGTAACTGGATAATTTTCCACGGTAAAAGGGCTCCTGACCAGTTAGAAACAAAAATAAATAAAAACAGGGTTCCAATAAAGGGAACCCATGGACCATATTCTTCTCCAATCTGGGTTTTACTCACGTCTCGAATGAATTCAAGGACAAATTCAAAGAAATTTTGACCGTCAGTTGGAATGGTTTGTGGATTGCGAATCGCTAGAACTGCGGAACCTAATAAGATAGCAATTACAACCCAAGAAGTAATAAGGACTTGGGCATGGACCTGGAAACCTCCTATTTGCCAATAGAAATGTTGGCCTACTTCTACACCAGATATCTCATATAACCCTTCTTTTATTAGTGTGTTGATGGAACATGATAAAACATTCATATTGCCCTCTGACAGAAATAAGAACTTTAAATTATTTTGATTCAAGATCCCCCCCTTTTTTACTTATTTACTTTAATTTGATATTTTAGTTTTGGATCCCAACTAAACAAATCACACAATATCCCCAGTTTTTTCTCTCTTTTTCTTTTGTACAATTAAGGAGTAGTAACCGATTTTTGAAATCGAAATACAGGGAGCCCCTCCCTCAAAAAAAATTGATTTATTTATCTTATTATTAATCAAGAATTTTGTATATAGCTAGAACGCCCCTCACAAATTGCGAATACTAATTTGTTAAGAATGAATCGAATTGAAGCTATAGCGTCATCATTTGCTGGAATAGAAATATCCGCGAGATCGGGATTACAATTTGTATCGATTAAAGAAATGGTTGGAATTCCCAAAGTGATACATTCTCTAAGAGCCGTATATTCTTCTTGCTGATCGAGGATTATTACAATATCAGGCAATCCCGTCATATATTTAATCCCGCCTAGATATGTTTCCAAGCGAGACAATTGTCTCTTCAACACAGCTGCATCCCTTTTCGGAAGACGGTTGAATCCCTCTGTCTTTTGTTCAGTTCTCAAGTCCCTAAACTTATGAAGTCTTTTTTCTGTAGTGGACCAATTTGTTAACATGCCGCCGAGCCACTTTTTATTAACATAATGACACCGAGCCCGTATTGCAGCCCGCGACACTAAATCAGCTGCTTTATTTTTTGTCCCAACAATTAAGAATTGTTTTCCCCTACTTGCTGCATCAAAAACTAAATCACAAGCTTCTGATAAAAAACGAGCAGTTCTAGTCAGATTTATAATATGAATACCTTTACGCTTTGCAGAAATATAAGGTGCCATTCTAGGATTCCATTTCCTCGTACCATGTCCAAAATGAACTCCTGCTCTCATCATCTCTTCCAAATCGATGTTCCAATATCTTTTTGTCATTTTTTTTTCACACTTAAAAAGGGGAGCACCCCAAACTAAAATAAAATTTTGTTCCGATGGAACCTTCTCTGGGCCGTTTATGCATGAACCAAGCCATTATTTTGTATTCATTATTATCTTTATTAGTGTTAACAAATTACCAAAGCAAATGACTACAGCAAACAACAAAAAATAAAATTCAAAATAGTCCGCTATTAGAAATCATTAAATCCTAGAAAAGTCAGATTTGGAAATAGAAGATTCACAAAATTCCCTGTGGTAGAATAAAATATCTCTCATATCTCCCTCGAATAAAGCTAAATTCTTTGTTTTTTTTTCCAAAAGAATGTTGGTATGTTGCCGTGAACAATGCACCAATCCTTTGTTGAACCCGGTTCCGGCGGGGATAACCCCCCCTAGAACAACATTTTCTTTCAGGCCTTTCAACCAATCGATACGACCCCGAAGAGCAGCTTTTGCTAAAACTCGAGCAGTTTCTTGAAAACTTGCTTCGGATATAAAACTTTGAGTATTCAAAGATGCTCGAGTTATTCCTAATAAAACGGCTCGATAACAGATTGCTTCTTCTAAAGCACGCCCCGTTCGTTCTGCTCGTAACAATCCAATAAGTTCTCCAGGTAAAAAAACATTAGACATTCCCTCTTCGGAAACCAAAACTTTTGATGTTATTTGACGTACAATAATTTCGATATGCCTATTATGAATCTGCACCCCTTGGGATCGATAAACCTTTTGAATCTTATTAACCAAAGAAATACGACTTTGCACTATAGTTAGCTCAGCACCAATCAAAAATCCCCAAGGAATTCCAAGAATTCTTGTTATACACTTGTTCCAACCCTTAATCCGCTTTTCTAAGTTCAGCGATATTGAATCAATCGAGCGGACTTCTAACACTTGTTCTACTTTTGGAAGACCTTGTGTTATATCACCGGATCTCGATTTTTCATATATAAATGTAACTAATGTATCCCCTTCATAAAGAATTTCTCTGTAATGCCCATGAACTTTTGCTCCCGGAGTAGCCAAATAGGGCTTAGCGGATCTTATTACTACAGAATCCCTTTGAACAATTAAAACTTGACCCGATTTTAGGTGCGGTTCTTTTTTGGCTATACATACATTTTCACAAAAAAATTGTCCAAGACTAATTATTGTGGACGTTTCCTCACAATAATTATGATGATAATTTTGATGAAGAAAATACCAATTCAATTTGAATGGATTCAAAACAACGTTACTGTATGGGTCGAGATTAAAAATTCTTCCGTTTTCATCGATTAAATAAGAGTTAATTACTTGAAAAATATATTTGAAGTTATCAAGTTGCAAATATTTAATTAAAGAGATCTGATTATACGTTAGTAAAGGCAAAAACGAATAAAAATTGGAAATTTGGGTGGCTGTTCCTAAGGGGCCCGACGAATTTTTAATTGTAATTAGAGTATTTTTTTTTATTGATTGGTTTATCACATTGTGATATTTTACATGATTAAAAGGACCCATTCTAAAACAATTAGATGATGATAAAATTAACAAAGATTGGGATTCCTTATTTCGATTTAAGAACATACGAATAGTTCCGCGATTTTGTCTAAGTGATTGTTGAAGAATGCCAGCCTTGGGAGAAATAGGATAAAACGGATTCATGTGATCTGCAGAGATAAATCCCGAATCTGGCGAATTTTTCCTTTTTCTTATATATGAAATATGGGATTTCACTAAGCCAATTCTTATGAAATCTCGAATCAAACCCTTTGTACTTACTTCAACAAAGAAAGCACGGACCGCCTCGAGGGCAGAATTTTTGTTGTCTTGGTCCCAATTCAAGACTAAACAAGTTCGAACTAATTGAATACTTGTGTCAGCAATTCCTCGAGTTGGTTTGCCATTTCCATAAAGAATATAGTTGAAAACTCGAAGTTGAATATTATCCTTTTCTCGAAAGAGATCTTGTGGGA